ACTAATAGGATGCCCCGATACGTTACAAAATTTCGCTTTAGCCAATGCTCCTATCAAAGGAATTGTGGGGACTATAGTATCAAACTTATTAATAGAAACATCTATAATAAATGAATTTTCTAACATTTGACTCCTTACCACACAAGGCTTTAGCCGTAAACTTGAAAGATGGCCCAGAAAATCGAGGGAGTGCTTGGAGAATTGGTTTATTTGAATTCTATCTGGTTGAGGCCACAAGTCAAAATAACCTTGACAAAAATTGACAAGGTAATACTTCCATTTTTTTATCAGAAGAGGTGTTCCTTTTGAAGCCAGAATGGCTTTTCCTTGATATCTGACATAATTCATGAAAGGATCCTTGAACAACCATAAGGTGGTCTGAAAATTTTTATTTTTATGAAAAATGAAGAAAAACTTGTCTATTTTTCGATAAAAATGTGTTCGCTCAAGAAGGGCTCTATACGATCTTGATCGTAAATGAACAGATTGTTTACGGAGAAAAACGAATATGGATTCGCATTCATATATATGAATATTATATAGGAACAAGAAAAATCTTTGATTCTGATTTGAAAAATGCGAAATATCGATTTTTTTTTGAGTAATCAGATTATTCGAATTCTGAGACTCGTAGAGAAAGAATCGTAATAAATGCAAAGCGGGGGTATCCTGTATCCAATAGCGAAGGGTTTGAATCAAGAGTTCCAAATGGATGGGGTAGGGTATTAGTATATCTAAGGCATTATTTAAATGTGATAATTTATCCTCTAAAAAGGGAAATGTTGAATGAATTGATCGTAAATTATGAGATTTTGCTATTTCTTTCGCTTCTAGGGAAGGTACTAATCGCAGAGGGAATGGAATTTCCACAATGAGTGAAAAACCCTCTGATATCATTTTAGAATAAAAATGCTTCTTCTGATTCTGATCACGAAATGTATTTTGGTTAAAATCATTATCAAAGAGAATCAAATGCTTCTGTTGATACATTCGAGTAATTAAACGTTTTGAAATTAGTGAACTGGATTTATTGTCATAACCTAAATTTTCGAGAGGTTCAGAAAGAATCGATCTATTTAAACCATGATCATGAGCAAGCGCATAAATAGACTCCTGAAATAGAAGTGGATATAAGAAGTCTTGTCGTCGAGATCTACCTATTTGGAAATATCCTTGTAATTCTTCCATTGAAAATGAGATTTGAACCAAAGACCGAGGGTTTCTTGGACTATCAAATGATACATAGTGCGATACAGTCAAAACAAGGTAGATAGTCAGAAAATGATATCTACCCTGAAGATAGATAAGCTTATCAAGGGATTCTCTTTTTTTTTCATCCAACCAATAGGTTTGTGTTCTTTAATTAGGATATTGAAATAATAAGAAATCCTTTATTTTTGCAACCCGATCGCTCTTTTGATTTTAGAATTGATTCTATTTATCAATATACCGTTTCTTCTACACATTCGTCTCCACTCAATAAGAGTGGAGATAGTTAATAATTAGGATTCAAAAAAAAAAGAAATAAAGAAATGGAGAATCCACTTATTTTTATGGTTATGGGAGAACCTTTTCCCGAATCAGGTACTAATATATTTCTAACGTCTAATTAGATCGGGAAATCATTCGAATTAAGAAGAGAAGCTCGTTGCTTTTTGTTTTCTATATTCTATAATTGGATCCTTGCGGCTCTATCCATTTATTCACTCGACCCATATTGAAATATAATATAAGAATTCAAAGAATACTTTGTATTGATCCGGTAAGGATTAAGAATGAAGTGCTCTTAGAGTTCTTCCTTAATTCGTTAATACGACATGCTGTTTTTTCCATTCGTTCTCTTCTCTTTCAGGATCAGTCGTGGTCTTACAAACTCTACCAATGGTATGGATGAATTCGTTGCTTCATCCAAATGTGTAAAAGATTCTAGTCGCACTTAAAAGCCGAGTACTCTACCGTTGAGTTAGCAACCCGAGTGTATAGATGAATCATAATAAAAATAAAGAGATTGCAAACCCCATCTAGAATTAGAATTCGGAGAGAAATAGATTTACTTAATTGAAAATTACCATAATGAAATTCTATTTATTCAATACACTATTGTCAATATAAAATGAACGTTGACAAGCACCTGGACAGAAAGACCCTATGAAGCTTTACTGTTCCCTGGGATTGGCTTTAGGCCTTTCCTGCGCAGCTTAGGTGGAGGGCGAAGAAGGCCCCCTTCCGGGGGGCCAAGCCGTCAGTGAGATACCACTCTGGAAGAGCTAGAATTCTAACCTTGTGTCAGGACCTACGGGCCAAGAGACAGTCTACGCTAGACAAAATCAAAAAGAAATCAAAGTGAAAAAAAAAAAAGGACTAGTGCTGTATTGACACTAGCTACGTGCAGTGCACACGTAGCTAGTTTTTGAACGAATTAAAAAATTCGTTTCCACCAAGGTTTGGTTTTTTTTCTTTTCCTATCATATAGGATCCTGTTCCCCCTTCGGTCGTATTT